ACAATATTTATTCGATTTTTTAGCATTCGCAAATATGTTAAAAATTCAATAGAAATTTTTGGGCTATTTTTGGGAAAAAAATAAAATAAAATGGATGTGATGTGTACGTATATATATATATAACGCGGATAGCTAGTCCTCATTTCAACTTGCTAGCTTGTACGTTCTCGAGCCTTCCTTGCTTTTGGGGTTTGACAAGGAGAACAGGATTTGCTGAGCGTAGGGGGTAGGGGGGTTTGACGCGCGTAAGCCAAAGGGGGGGCATATATATAAGGGTTAGTTGAAGAAAGAATAATATGTTATGCACATGAGATAAACATATGTAATTCTTAAGTTATGTCTTTCATTGTTTAACCTATATTAAGTCTGGCAAGGAAATGTACAACCTTAAAATATGTTTGAGTTTACACTCTGAAATGCAAAGTGAAAGGAAACCAAAAAAGAGAACCCCTATGCATATAAAAGAACGCTCGGCATGTTGGGTAACGAGGAGTATGTATAACACCATTAACCATATGCCAGTATAATTATCCGAATGTGGGATTCTACAGTAATGTTCCTGAAATAGGAACCAGATACCAGGAATAGTTCACAGTGTGCGACCCCCACATTTTGTGTCCCTGATTCTATCATGCAGAATATGCCTTAATATAAACCAGTTGGTGGTCTCTTACTACATTAATATTGTCTAAATAAATCTTAGCTGGGAATTTCAAGGAAAAATGTGAGTGCCAATTTTAAGGGATTAATCTATTTCCCATGTTAAAATAAATAATTTCTGAATTTTAATAATTTGGTTTATGTACGTCTTAAATTTTATTACTTGCTTTGGGGTTAAAATAAATGAATGGTGATAATACATATATGTACTAATACATTATGTAATATTATACATAATATGTACTATACCATATAGGTTACTATCAGAAGATAGTTTAATTTAGAATTCTGGCTTTGGGAGCCAGCGGTGGGAGTTAAAATCTCCTTTTTCTGGGCGCTAGGGGGGAATTTAACCCCCGATCTTCGGATTACAAGACCGATGCTTTAATGCTAAGCTACTAGAGCAAGCTCATTTCAATGCTTTATTCTCCATTCATCCTGCTAGTGGAGAAAGGACAAGGAATAGTGCGAAGTAAAGGACGGATGCGATTTGGCCAATGATGATGTAGGGGTGTTCTACGGGCATTCCTCCAATTCATGTTAAAATAATCATGTCTGCAACGAGGGTCCAGAATAAGAATTGGGTAATTGGACGGAAAGTTAGTCCTCGTTGTTTTGAGGTGTGTAAGACAGGTACAACTATTAGCACTAAAATAGAAAATAGTAAGGCAAGTACACCTCCTAGTTTATTAGGAATAGACCGGAGAATGGCGTAGGCAAATAAGAAATATCATTCTGGCTTGATGTGAGGAGGCGTAACCAGTGGGTTTGCTGGTGTGAAGTTTTCTGGGTCCCCTAATAGGTTTGGAGAAAACAGTGCCAAGGATGTAAGGGCTAGTAGTATAACAACAAACCCTAGAAGGTCCTTGTAAGAGAAATAGGGATGGAAAGAAATTTTGTCGGCGTCGGAGTTAAGTCCGGCCGGGTTGTTCGATCCTGTTTCGTGTAGGAAGAGGAGGTGTAGGATGGTTGCGGCGGCAATAACAAATGGTAGCAGGAAATGGAAGGCGAAGAATCGTGTTAGCGTTGCGTTATCTACTGAGAAACCACCTCAAATTCATTGAACAAGGGTATCACCTATATAGGGGACTGCTGATAATAGGTTAGTAATTACTGTAGCCCCCCAAAAAGATATTTGGCCCCAGGGTAGGACGTAGCCTACGAAAGCGGTTATCATAACTAAGAGAAGGAGGACGACACCAATGTTTCAGGTTTCCTTATAGAGGTAGGACCCGTAGTAAAGGCCTCGGGCAATATGCATATAAATGCAAATGAAGAAAAAGGATGCTCCATTGGCGTGGAGGTTTCGGATAAGTCATCCATAATTAACATCCCGGCAGATATGAACCACCGATGAAAAGGCAGTGGAGATGTCAGAAGTGTAATGTATAGCTAAAAATAGTCCGGTGAGAATCTGAGTAATAAGACAGAGTCCCAGAAGGGATCCAAAGTTTCATCACACGGAGATGTTGGAAGGGGTTGGGAGGTCGACTAGCGCGTCGTTGGCGATTTTAATGAGTGGGTGAGTCTTACGTAGGCTTGCCATTATGGTTCTTGTAGTTGAACTACAACGGTGGTTCTTCAAGTCATTGGTCTCGGTTAAAATCCGAGCAAGAATTATGACCTATCTTATGTTTTTATTGTTAATAGCTTTAGTAGTGGGGCTGGTCGCTGTCGCCTCCAATCCTACGCCTTACTTTGCTGCTTTAGGTCTGGTAGTAGCAGCCGGGGTAGGGTGTGGAATTTTAGTTGGGTACGGGGGCTCTTTTTTATCTCTGGTTTTGTTTCTAATTTATCTCGGGGGTATGCTTGTGGTGTTTGCCTATTCGGCGGCCTTGGCTGCTGAGCCCTTTCCAGAGGCCTGGGGAAGTCGTTCGGTGGCTGGGTACGTGGTGGTTTACCTGGTGGGGGTTGCCCTAGCAGCCGGGGTGTTTTGGGGCGGGTGGTACGAGGGTTCTTGGGTAGTAGTGGATGGGCTGAAAGAATTCTCTATATCACGTGGGGATGTGAGTGGGGTAGCAGTTATGTACTCCCTCGGGGGGGCGTTGCTGGTTATTTGTGCCTGGGTGCTGCTTTTAACTCTGTTGGTAGTACTAGAGCTCACTCGGGGTTTGAGCCGAGGTACCTTACGGGCTGTCTAAATAAGGGTTAGGAGAATTGCAAGGGTCAAGGTTAGCAGAAAGATGGTCAAATATGTCTTGATCATACCCCGCTGGACATCACTGGTGATTTTCGACATGGTTATCTGGCTCAGCGCCAGCCCTTTGGGGCCCGTAATTTCAAGTCACGTAAGATCAAACTTAGTGGCAATTGACTGGCCTAGGGTTAGGTTGAGCATGGGGGGGAGTCGGTGAATCATTGAGGGGAAGTAGCCTAGTATGTTGGAGAAGTGGTGAAGGGGGATGGTAGGGGTAATTTTAATTTGTTTGTTGGTCATAGCTGCAAGTTCTATTGCAGTGAGGAGTCCAGTGATGGTTACTAGCAGGGCTGCTAGCTTCAGGGAAGTTGGTATGGTTATGACCGGGACTTTAGAGGGTAAAAAGTTGGAGGTAATGATAAGTCCTGCAAGAATACTCCCTCAGGCGAGTCGCTTGATAGGGTTAATAACCAGCGAGTTGTTTTCGTTGATTGGGGAGAGAGGCAGGAACCGGGGAGATCCCATAGTCACGAAGAACACTACTCGAAAGCTGTAGACTGCAGTGAAGGAGGTGGCGATAAGTGTAAGGGTTAGGGCTCAGGCGTTAAGGTATGAGGTGTTTAAGGCCTCAATAATGGCATCTTTTGAAAAGAACCCGGCAAGGAATGGGGTCCCTGTTAGGGCTAGGCTTCCAATTGTGAGGTAGGTTGATGTGGCGGGCATAAGGTTGTGGAGGCCTCCTATTTTTCGGATGTCTTGCTCGTCGTTTAAGCTGTGAATAATTGAACCGGAGCACAGGAACAACATAGCTTTGAAGAAGGCGTGCGTACAGATATGAAGGAACGCTAGTTGTGGCTGACCCAAGCCAATAGTAACTATTATCAGGCCTAGCTGGCTGGATGTTGAGAATGCTACAATTTTCTTGATATCATTCTGCGTGAGGGCGCAAGTGGCTGTAAAGAGGGTGGTGAGTGCCCCCAAGCAAAGGCAAAGTGTGAGTGCGAGTTGATTATTCTCTATGAGAGGATGCAGACGGATTAGCAAAAAAATGCCCGCAACAACTATTGTGCTTGAGTGAAGTAGGGCGGAGACTGGGGTGGGGCCCTCCATGGCAGAGGGGAGTCAAGGATGCAGCCCAAATTGGGCTGACTTTCCAGTTGCTGCAAGGATAAGTCCCATAAGAGGGATTGTTATATCAAAGTCTTTTGAGAGAACAAAGATTTGTTGAATCTCCCATGAGTTAAGGTTTATAGCAAATCAGGCCATGCTTAAAATTAAGCCGATATCCCCGACTCGGTTGTAGATGACGGCCTGGAGAGCCGCTGTATTCGCGTCCGCTCGGCCATACCACCACCCGATCAGCAGGAAGGATATGATTCCAACCCCTTCTCAGCCAATAAATAACTGAAACATATTATTGGCCGTGACCAGGGTGATCATTGCAACCAAGAACAAAAGCAAGTATTTAAAGAAACGTCCTATGTTGGGGTCTGAGTGTATGTACCATAGTGCAAATTCCAGAATTGACCAAGTAACATAGAGAGCAATAGGGGTAAAAATAAGGGAGTAATGGTCAAATTTAAAGCTAATGTTTGTGTCAAAAGCAAGTGTATTTATTCAGTGCCAGTTGGTTGTAATGCTTTCAGCTCCTTGATCTAAAAAAACCATAAGTGGTAGCAGACTAATAAAGAAAGATGTGCTAACGGCGGTCTTGACATGTGTACTTGGCCATCCTGGCTTTTGTGGGTTTGGACTTAAAGTTGTAAGTAGCGGGTAGACTAGGGTTGCGAGGACTAGTACTAGGGAGGACGATATAATTAGGGTTGTTGAATTCATAGTTTCTGCTTGGATTTGCACCAAGAGTTTTTGGTTCCTAAGACCAACGGATGATCTGTTATCCTTCAGAGACAAGGAAGCCGCGGACTTTAACCGCGGGGCATAAGGATTAGCAGTACTTATTGATTTCTGTCCTTCCTTGGTGAGTAAGGGGATTTCAACTCCTGTTTCTAGAATCACAATCTAATGTTTTGGTTAAACTATACTTACTAGTAGCATCAACCCCACATAAGTTCTGGTTTTGTTACAAGAAGTAGCACGGGGACTAGGTGAAGGGTTATTAGCAAGTGTTCTCGGGTGTGGAAGGGGGGGAGCTTAGTTATATGGGTTGGTGTTGGTCCCCGCTGGGACATTAGGAACATATATAACGAATAGCCGGCGGTAATTAGGGTTCCTGTTCCTGTAAGCACAATCGTTCAGGGGGATCAGCTGAATAGTGTTGTGATAATCATAAGTTCACCCATCAGGTTGGGCAAGGGGGGCAGTGCTAGATTGGCTAAGTTGGCAACAAATCATCAGACCGCGGTGAGGGGAAAAATAATTTGGAGTCCTCGTGCAAGGATTATGGTTCGGCTATGGGTCCGTTCGTAAGCTGTGTTAGCTAGACAGAACAGCATTGAAGACACTAGTCCGTGGGCAATCATTAAAATGATGGCCCCTGAGAAGCCCCAGGGGGTTTGGATTAAAATACCCCCGGCTACAAGCCCTATGTGGCTGACAGATGAGTAGGCGATTAGGGATTTGAGGTCTGTCTGACGTAGGCAGATAGACCCTGTCATAATGATGCCCCATAATGCTAGAACAATAAACGGGTATACTAATTCTTTGGACAGTGGGTCAAGCATAACCATTATACGCATTATTCCATAGCCGCCCAGTTTTAGTAATACGGCCGCTAGTACTATAGATCCGGCAACTGGGGCTTCAACATGGGCTTTTGGTAATCAGAGGTGCACACCATATAGTGGCATCTTTACTAAAAATGCTACTAGGCAGCCGGCCCATCAGATTTTATGACCTCATGAGTTTAGCAGTAGCGGTTCAGAGTACTGAATTATTAATATAGAGAGGGTCCCTGTGGACTGCTGTAATAGGAGGAGGGCAACCAGTAGGGGAAGGGATCCAGCGAGGGTGTAGAACAAGAAATAGGTTCCTGCACTCAAGCGCTCGGCCTGATTTCCTCATCGGGTGATAATGATTAGAGTTGGGATAAGTGTGGCCTCAAATATGATATAAAACATAATGATTTCTGTAGCACCGAAGGCTATGATCAAGAAAGCTTGGAGAGAGGTGAGGAGTGTAAGATATAAGCGTTGCCGGGCAGCTGGTTCAGGGTTGATGTGGTTTTGACTGGCTAAGATTATTAATGGGAGAAGTCAGCATGTCAATACTAAAAGAGGTGTTGAGAGTGGGTCTGTGGCCAGGTAAAAATTAGACGCAGCTCAGCCGGTCTCCGATGTTCATTTTAATCATGTGAGGCTGGTTAGGGCGATCAGAAGACTATGTGCAGTCGCAGTAGTTCATAGTCATTTGGGAGAGGCTAATCAGATTGTGGGGAACAGTATGATAGTGGGGACTAGTACTTTTAACATTGGAGCAGGTTAAGGTTTTGTAGGCGGTCGGTTCCGTGAGTTCGGGCTGTGGCTACCAAAAGGGCTAGGCCGGTGCTTGCTTCACAAGCGGAGAAGGCCAGTAATAGCAAGGGGGCAGCGGAGAAGCTTGTAGCCTCAAATTGTAAGGCCCATAAGGCTAGTGCAATAAACAAGGACAGTATCATGCCTTCTAGGCATAATAGTGCGGAGAGTAAGTGGGTGCGGTGGAATGCTAAACCCATTAATCCTAAGATAAATGCAGAGCTAAAGCTAAAGTGTACTGGAGTCATAAGGGGATTATGGACTTAAACCATAATTTTCTGAGCCGAAATCAGAGGTCTTATTTTGGACTAATTCCCTATTCTGCCCATTCCAGACCGCCTTGGGTTCATTCATAAATTAGTCCTAGGGTTAGCAGGATTAGTACTGTGGTGGCTCAAAAGAATGTTCCAGTGGGGTTGTGCAGTTGATCTCCCCATGGGAGGGGAAGGAGAAGGGCAATTTCTAGGTCAAATAAAAGAAACAAGATAGCTACGAGAAAAAATCGTAGGGAGAAAGGCAGACGGGCGGACCCTAGTGGGTCAAATCCGCACTCGTAGGGTGATAGTTTTTCTGCGTCCGGGTTTATTTGAGGCAGTCAGAAAGATACGATTGCTAAAATTGAAGATAGGGCTATTGCAATAGTAAAAATGGTTGTAATTAAGTTCATTATCTCCCCCTGGGGTTTAACCAAGACTAAATGATTGGAAGTCACTTGTACTAATTTAATACTAGGAAGATTATGAGCCTCATCAGTAGATTGATACGTAAAGGAATAATCAGACTACGTCGACAAAGTGTCAGTATCAGGCGGCGGCTTCAAAGCCAAAGTGATGTTCGGATGTAAAGTGGTACTGGACTTGGCGAAGGAGACAGACGGCAAGGAAGCTTGACCCAATAATAACATGTAATCCATGAAATCCTGTAGCTACGAAGAATGTAGATCCATACACTCCGTCAGCAATCGTAAATGGTGCTTCGTAATATTCTATGGCTTGAAGTGCAGTAAAATACAGCCCTAATAAGATAGTAAGTGCGAGGGATTGAATGGCTTGTTTACGTTCTCCCTCTATAATGCTGTGATGGGCTCATGTAACTGTTACTCCTGATGCTAGAAGTACAGCTGTGTTAAGAAGGGGGACTTCAAAGGGGTCAAGTGTGGTGATTCCGGTTGGAGGTCAGCACCCTCCTAGTTCAGGTGTTGGGGCCAGGCTTGAGTGGTAGAAAGCTCAGAAGAATCCTAGAAAAAAGAACACCTCTGAGGTGATAAACAAAATTATCCCGTACCGTAATCCCTTCTGCACTGGGGGTGTGTGGTGACCTTGAAAGGTCCCCTCTCGGATAATATCACGCCATCACTGGAATATTGTGAGTAGTAAAAGAAGTACTCCAAGGGTTATTAGCGTTGTGGAGTGGAAGTGAAACCAGATTGCTAGGCCGGATGTCATTAGTAGAGCACCGACGGCTCCGGTTAGTGGTCATGGGCTTGGATCAACCATATGAAATGCATGTGCTTGGTGGGCCATTAAACGTTTTCTTGGAGATAGAGGCTTAGCAATAGTACAAACACATAAGCTTGAATTATTGCGACGGCAACCTCTAGAAGAGTTAGAAGGAAAAGAACAGTAGCAGTTAAGATTGCTACTGTTGGCATTATTGGTAGTAAGACGAACACAGCTGTGGCGATAAGTTGAATTAATAGGTGACCGGCAGTTAAGTTGGCGGTGAGTCGGACACCTAAAGCTAGTGGTCGAATAAATAGGCTGATTGTTTCGATAATAATTAGTACGGGGATCAGGGGGATGGGTGTTCCCTCTGGCAGAAGGTGTCCGAGGGCAACTGTTGGTTGATTTCGCATTCCAATAATAACTGTGGCAAGTCACAGGGGTACTGCAAACCCTATATTCAGTGACAGTTGTGTTGTAGGGGTAAAAGTGTAAGGAAGAAGGCCCAGTATGTTGATGGTAATAAGGAATACTATTAAAGAGGCTAGTAAAAGGGCTCATTTATGTCCTCCTACGTTTACAGGCATTATCAGTTGATTAGTAAATCGGTTAATAAATCATGTCTGGATGGTAATTAGACGATTGTTGACTCACCGTGATGGTGGAGTTGGGAAGAGGACCCAGGGTAGTGCAATCGCAACTGCAATAAGTGGAATTCCAAGAAAGGATGGACTTGCAAATTGATCAAAAAAGCTTGTTATCATGGTCAGTCTCAGGGCTCAGTTTTATGTGCTTCTTCACTTATGGGGGTGGGTTCATTGGGTGAGGTGTGGTTTAAGATTTTGGTTGGGATGATGGTTAGGAAAATAATTCATGAAAATACTAGAATCGCAAATCAAGGGTTGGGGTTCAATTGAGGCATTTCACTAGAGGTGGTCGGTAGGCACCAAACTTTGGCTTAAAAGGCCAACGCTTTGTCCGGTAATTAGCTTTCCAGTGAGGCGTCTTCTAGTATTAATGAGGACCAGCTTTCGAAGTGTTCAAGGGGAACTGCTTCCACTACAATAGGCATAAAGCTGTGATTTGCTCCGCAGATTTCAGAGCACTGGCCATAAAATACTCCTGGGCGCGAGGCGATGAAAGCGGTTTGATTTAGTCGCCCTGGTACGGCGTCTATTTTTACACCTAAGGAGGGGACGGCTCAAGAGTGTAAAACGTCTTCGGCGGAGACCAAGACCCGAACAGGTGATTCCATAGGGACTACCATCCGATGGTCTGTTTCCAGGAGCCGGAATTGGCCCGGTGTGAGGTCTTGGGTAGGAACCATATAAGAGTCAAAGCCTAGGTCTTCATAATCAGTATACTCATAGCTTCAGTATCATTGATGTCCTATGGCTTTAATTGTTAGGTGAGGGTCATTGATTTCGTCTATAAGGTACAGAATTCGAAGGGATGGGAGAGCAATCAGTACTAAAATTACAGCCGGTAGGACGGTTCATACAATTTCGATCTCTTGGGAGTCAAGGATGTATTTGTTGGTAAGCTTGGTTGAAACCATTGCAATAATAATATAAAGTACTAAGGTGCTAATTAAGAATACAATTATCAAAGCGTGGTCGTGGAAGTGAAGAAGTTCTTCTATAACGGGTGATGCCGCGTCTTGGAATCCTAATTGCGTGGGATGTGCCATTAAATTTGGTTTAAGACATACAGGGGTCTAACCTGTGATTTCACCTCGACAAGGTGATGTAATTTACATATTTTACTAATGTCTTTAAAAGAAAGTGACAGAGTGGTTATGTGACTGGCTTGAAACCAGTATATGGGGGTTCAATTCCTTCCTTTCTCGTTAGTTTGATTGAACTTGTACAAATGCTGGCTCTTCAAATGTGTGGTAAGGTGGAGGGCAGCCGTGAAGTCATTCTACGTTCGTTATAGTTAGTTCTACTGAGGATACCTCTCGTTTGGCAGCGAATGCCTCTCATAGGATAAATAGGAATATAATTACCGCAACAAGGGAGATTAGTGATCCGATGGATGATACTGTATTTCAGAGGGTGTAGGCGTCAGGATAGTCGGAGTATCGTCGTGGTATTCCCGCTAAGCCTAGGAAGTGCTGTGGGAAGAATGTCAGGTTTACGCCAATAAACATTACCCCGAAGTGAATTTTCGTTCAGGTATCGTTTAGGGTGTATCCCGTAAATAATGGGAATCAGTGTACGAAAGCTGCTATAATTGCAAATACGGCACCTATTGATAGGACATAGTGGAAGTGTGCAACTACGTAGTAGGTGTCGTGGAGGACAATATCAAGCGATGAGTTGGCTAGGACAATCCCTGTTAGTCCTCCCACTGTAAAGAGGAAGATAAACCCCAGGGCTCATAGCATGGGTGTTTCTCATTTAATTGAGCCTCCGTGGAGTGTGGCTAATCAACTAAATACTTTAACACCAGTTGGAATGGCAATAATTATTGTTGCTGATGTAAAATATGCACGAGTGTCTACGTCTATTCCAACGGTAAACATATGATGGGCTCACACAATAAATCCTAAAAGACCAATAGCCATCATGGCTCAAACTATTCCTATATAACCAAAGGGTTCTTTTTTGCCAGAATAGTAGGCTACGACGTGTGAAATAATTCCAAAGCCTGGTAGAATAAGAATGTAGACTTCCGGGTGGCCAAAGAATCAGAACAGGTGTTGATATAGAATTGGGTCCCCTCCCCCTGCCGGGTCGAAGAATGTGGTGTTAAGATTTCGGTCTGTAAGGAGCATTGTAATTCCGGCAGCTAATACGGGCAGGGATAAAAGAAGGAGTACGGCTGTCACAAGTACGGCTCAGACAAACAGGGGTGTTTGATATTGAGAGATGGCTGGGGGTTTCATATTAATGGTTGTGGTAATGAAATTAATTGCCCCTAAAATTGATGAAACCCCTGCTAAGTGGAGTGAGAAAATTGTTAAGTCTACAGATGCACCTGCGTGGGCGAGGTTGCCCGCGAGTGGGGGGTAGACGGTTCATCCTGTTCCAGCTCCGGCTTCAACACCTGAAGAGGCTAGTAATAGGAGGAAGGAGGGAGGAAGAAGTCAAAAGCTTATGTTATTTATTCGAGGAAATGCTATATCAGGCGCTCCAATCATTAGAGGTACAAGCCAGTTCCCAAACCCTCCAATAAGAATTGGTATTACTATAAAGAAAATTATAACAAAGGCATGGGCGGTAACAATAACGTTATAAATTTGATCGTCACCTAGAAGTGATCCAGGCTGACTTAGTTCGGCCCGAATAAGGAGGCTTAGTGCGGTTCCTACTATTCCAGCTCAGGCACCAAATACAAGATAAAGGGTGCCAATGTCTTTGTGATTTGTAGAAAAGAATCAGCGTGTAATTGCCACAGGTAGGGTAGCCGAGCGCTTAGGCGGTGGGTTGTAGCCCCGAAAACAGAGGTTTAAGTCCTCTCCCTATCAGAGCCTCGTGGTGAAGTTTTCACGTTGGATTGCAAATCCAGAGACGCAGATTAATAGTCCGCCGGGGCTTTTCCCGCCTTACTAGGCTAACGGCGGGAAAAGTAGATGGATGCTCGCTGGCTTGAGCGCTTAGCTGTTAACTAAGAGTTTGTAGGATCGAGGCCTTCCCATCTAGTAAGGCCTTAGTTTAACAAAAACATTTGATTTGCAATCAGAAAATGCAAGATAGACTCTTGTAGGTCTTATCAGGGACTAGAAGATTCTCACTTCTGCTTAGGGCTTTGAAGGCCCTTGGTCTAGATGCTATCCTAAGTTCCTGGTTACCTAGGTGGCCAACATGAGCATGGCCGGGGTTACGGGCAGAAGGCCTAGGGCAAGGGTGGTGGAGAGAGCCAATGGCAATGAGGCTTGAGCTGTTTTTATGCGTCAAGGGGTCGTCGAGGCGACCGTGCTAGGGGAGATGGTTAAAGTCATTGCATAGCAAAGCCGGAGGTAAAAGTACAAGCTCAGTAGGGCGGCCAGCGCCATGATTGTGGCGGTAATAGGGAGGTCCTGCTTCGTTAATTCCTGGAGGATAAGCCACTTGGGTATAAAGCCCGTTAGTGGGGGTAGGCCTCCTAGTGACAACAAAACAAGGGCCGTGGTGCAGGTTAGGGCTGGACTCTTTGATCAGGCTGTTGAGAGGGTACTAATGTTAGTAGCGGATGACATTTTTAGGGTAAGGAAAGCCGCGGTTGTTATGAAAATGTAAGTGCTCAATGCAAGGAGGGTAAGTTGGGGGGCGTATTGAAGTACAATAATCATTCAGCCTATGTGCGCGATGGAGGAGTAAGCTAAGATTTTTCGTAGTTGGGCTTGGTTGAGTCCGCCCCAGCCTCCGACGAGGGTGGACGAGATGCCCAAGGCCGTCAATAGTAAGGGGTCAACGGTCTGGGCTATTTGAATAATCAAGGCGAAGGGGGCAAGTTTTTGTCAGGTGGATAAAATTAGTCCGGTGAGGAGGTCCAACCCCTGTAGTACTTCTGGCATCCAAAAGTGTATTGGGGCTAGTCCAATTTTAAGGGCTAAGGCAGTGATAAGTATGGTGGCAGCAACGGGGTCCGTCATGCCATTTATATCCCACTCCCCGGTAATCCAGGCATTTGTTGTGCTAGCAAACATAATTATGGCTGCGGCGGTAGCTTGGGTGAGAAAGTACTTTGTAGTGGCTTCTACTGCACGGGGGTGGTGGTGTTGTGCCATGAGTGGAACAATCGCTAGGGTATTAATTTCAAGGCCTATTCAGGCAAGGAGTCAGTGGGAGCTGGCAAAGGTCAAGGTGGTTCCCAGGCCTAGGCTGGAAAGAAGAATTATTAGTACGTAGGGGTTCATTGATGGAGGAGGGACTTTAACCGTCATGTTCGGGGTATGGGCCCGAAAGCTTAATTAGCTGACCCCATCCTAGAAAGTGGTGTAGAGGAAGCACTAAGAGTTTTGATCTCTTGGGCATGGGTTCGACCCCCTTCTTTCTAAGAACTGAGGGGATTTTAACCCCTATAAGCCACTCTATCAAAGTGGTCCCTGGGCATTCGGGCACAGTTCCTTGACTACAGCTGAGGGGGGAGCCCGGCTATTGCGATGGGAAGGGCAATGTGTCATAAGACTAAGGCTAGTGTCAAAGGGAGGAAATTTTTTCACACTAGATGCATAAGCTGATCGTAACGAAACCGTGGGTAAGAGGCCCGGACCCAAAGGAACATAATGGATAAGAGGGCAGCTTTAGTTATAAGGCCAATGGTTGCTAGTTCAGGAATCCCTGGAACGTGAGAAGTCCCCAGAAACAGTACGACTGATAGAGTATTCATTAAAAGAATATTTGCGTATTCGGCCAAAAAGAATAGGGTGAAGGGTCCCCCTGCGTATTCTACATTAAACCCGGATACCAGCTCCGATTCCCCCTCCGTTAGATCAAAAGGCGCCCGATTTGTCTCAGCTAGGGTTGAGATGTATCATATGGCTGCTAGGGGTCAAGCGGGGGCTAATAACCAGATGCTTTCTTGGGCAGTGCTGAATGTTTGAAGGGTATATCCGCCTGAAAAAATGATTACTGAGAGGAGAATTAGTCCGAGGCTCACTTCATAAGAGATTGTTTGGGCTACCGCTCGTAAGGCTCCGATTAAAGCATACTTTGAATTTGACGCTCAACCTGAGCCTAAAATGGAGTAGACGGCTAGGCTTGATAAAGCTAGAATAAACAAGACACCTAGGTTGAGGTCAATAACCGGATAGGGTATAGGGATAGGGGCTCACAGTGTCATCGCCAGAGTCAGGGCTAAGATGGGGGTAGCCAAAAACAGAAATGGGGAAGATGTAGAAGGGCGGATGGGTTCCTTAATAAATAATTTGACGCCATCAGCAATGGGTTGAAGTAGTCCGTATGGTCCTACTACATTAGGTCCTTTTCGTAGTTGCATGTACCCTAGCACTTTACGTTCAATAAGGGTTAGAAAAACCACAGCTAATAGAACGGGTACAATATAGGCCAATGGGTTAATAATATGGTTTATTACAGTGTTTAGCATGAACTGGGAAGAGGATTTGAACCTCTGGTATAAAGGGCTTAGGCCTTTCGCAATTTACCATGCTCTGCCACCCCAGTATGTCCTTATTTAGGGCGGTCCGGGCTTTGGCCCTCCCTTTACTTAATTTATTTGTTTTCATCAATTAGGGGTGGGGCATGCTTTGAGTATAGGCCCCTCTTTTCCGATCCTTTCGTACTAGGAAAAGTAGCTTTACAGATAGAAACTGACCTGGATTGCTCCGGTCTGAACTCAGATCACGTAGGACTTTAATCGTTGAACAAACGAACCCTTAATAGCGGCTGCACCATTAGGATGTCCTGATCCAACATCGAGGTCGTAAACCCCCTCGTCGATATGGACTCTGGGAGAGGATTGCGCTGTTATCCCTAGGGTAACTTGGTTCGTTGATCGGTCCTACAGGCCGGATCATTTGTTGGTCAGATATTCTGCGGCTTAGAGATGTCTCTCTTGGTTTTAGGAATTAACCCATTCCACTCGGAGGCTAGGTTTTCCTCCGTGGTCGCCCCAACCGAAGGTAAATCTCCATGGTCCACTAAGTTCCTGCCTTTCACGGGGTTGCTTGACGTGGTTGAATTTTGTACCTTAAGCTCCAAAGGGTCTTCTCGTCTTGTAGTTTTATACCCGCTTCTGCACGGATAGATCAATTTCACTGACTGGAAGGGGGAGACAGCTAAGCCCTCGTTTAGCCATTCATACAGGTCTCTATTTAAAAGACAAGTGATTGCGCTACCTTTGCACGGTCAAAATACCGCGGCCGTTGAACCCGTAGTCACTGGGCAGGCTGGACCTCCTATACTCAGTTAGTTGCAGGAGGCGATGTTTTTGGTAAACAGGCGAGGCTTGTGTTTGCCGAGTTCCTTCCTCTTCTTTTAGTCTTTCCTTTAAAAATGGCACTCCAGTGTGGGGTTAACGATTTCTTGCTGTGGGTTCTTCTTGGTTTTTTTGTTGGTCACATCACCCTCTTGGGTTGGGTTCGTTAATTTCCAGTGGGGGGTCCGATCTGGTTTACACTTGTGCTTGGAGAAGAGTGTGTCTTCTTGTTACTCATTTTAGCATAATTTCTCCCATGGGCGCATGGGATAGCCTGATAGTATTAGGGGAATAAGATTAATTATCAGTATAATAAATTGGTTTCTGTCTGAGCTTTAACGCTTTCTGTTCAGGTGGCTGCTTTTAGGCCCACTAAGACAGTACATCTTGTGTATTGTGATCTTTATCCTCCTGTAAAGGTTGTATCCTTTGTTAAAGGGGCTGTACCCCCTTCAACTAACTCTCGTGTATTTCTCTAGCATCTTAGTGGTATGTGACTCGACAAGAGGTGCACGGGGCTGAACTTCTATCCATCTCTCAGGCAACCAGCTATCACCAGGTTCGGTAGGTCTGTCACTTCTACCCGGAGCTCTTCCCACTCTTTTGCCACAGAGACGGGTCAGCCCTAAATTTAAATAGGCGGTCTCGGGGTAGCTCACCTGGTTTCGGGGTTTCAAACTAAAGGGCTCTTTGCTTGAGGGTGCTGGCTAAATCATGATGCAAAAGGTACAAGGTTTAGTCTTTGTTTCTTAGTGCTTATATGAGTTATTTCATTTCTCTTTCAGCTTTCCCTTGCGGTACTTTTTCTATTGCTTTCAGTTGAACCTTTTCTGTCTCCCATACTCAGGTAAAAAAATGGTTTAGTTTATGGTATTAAGTCATATTCTGTTATTTATAATATTAGGTTACGTAAGCTCTCAAGCTAGCTGTTTGGCTCAGGGTGATCCAATTTGCATGGATGTCTTCTCGGTGTAAGTGAGATGCTTAACTGACTCAGCCACGCCCTGGGTTTAATCCAAGTGCACCTTCCGGTACACTTACCATGTTACGACTTGCCTCCCCTTGTCAATGCCTTAGTGTTAAAGACTTTTATTGCGTCTCGACAGGGGAGAGTGACGGGCGGTGTGTACGCGCCTCAGAGCCGGGTTCAAAAGGACACTCTGTTTCCTTTTTACTACTAAATCCTCCTTCAAGCACTATTTCATGTTGCATATCCGTAGTGTTCTATCATAGAAAATGTAGCCCATTTCTTCCCACTTCGTGCGCTACACCTCGACCTGACGTTCTGGGTCGTGCCCATTTTGCTTACTTTTGCTGCCTTCACAGGGTAAGCTGACGACGGCGGTATATAGGCTGGGATGGCTAGAAGTGGTGAGGTTTAACGGGGGTTATCGGTTCTAGAACAGGCTCCTCTAGGGGGGTCTAAGGCACCGTCAGGTCCTTTGGGTTTCAAGCTGGTGCTCGTAGTACCCGGGCGGGTGTCAATTGTAGTTGGACACCTGGGTTTACAGCTGAGCATAGTGGGGTATCTAATCCCAGTTTGTTTCTCAGCTTTCGTGGGGTCAGGTGGGCTCTGGCAAAGCTACTTTCGTGTGGTTGGGCTTCGGACACCTAGAAGCGTATGACGGCCAAAGGGCCATTTGGCTTTATTATATTATTCTCCTTAACCACCCTTTACGCCGTGGTATCATCAACTGGGGCCTCTCGTTTAACCGCGGTGGCTGGCACGAGTTTTACCGGCCCTTTTAACCCTGACTGAGTCGAGTTTTCACTCATGGCTTAATGTTTATCACTGCTGAACTCCCTTGGGGGTGTGGCTTGGCCAGGCGTCTTGGGCTAAAATTTGTGCCTGATGCCCGCTCCTCGTCCCCGGGCAGGGGATTGAGGGCATACTCACGGGATTGCGGAGACTTGCATGTGTAAGTTGGGTCAAAGCTGATAATAAGGTCAGGACCATGCCTTTATGCATGCGGAGTTTCTTAGGCCCCATCTTAACATCTTCAGTGTTATGCTTTAAATTAAGCTACGCTAGC